AAACTGCTAATTCATATAGAGCCATCGAACCGGCCCAACCAGCAACCAGAGCTGTATGCATTATATGGACAGAAATCAATCGACCGGGATCATTCAATACGACAGTATGAACACGATACCAAGGCAAACCCATGGAAATACCTCTTTATCAAAGAAAAATAGACACTATGTAACTTTATTGCATTAGAAAAAACTATGCTATTGATATTCTCTTTTCAGTGGATTATCTCGAAGCAAGGGTTAATGTTAATATTTGTATTTGTTCTATTCTGTTGGTACTAATGGAACAATTCTGTTCGTAGGAACAAAGATAAACAGATCTATTCTATACCCAATAAGTACCAATACGCAATGGGGGTTGATCCCATTTTCTATGAGTGAATGCACCCATACTTATTCATCATTCGAAGGCCCTATTCGTAAAAATTTTCCTTTATTCATTCTGTCTTCTTTTATGAACTTATCCAATCTAAGGATAAAATATGATGAAGGCCAATATTATGAAGACAATAAACTCATTGTTACGTTTCCATACCAAAGTGAAATAAAGTACTAAATTCTTTTTTCTGTTTTTTTATGCCTATTGGTGTTCCAAAAGTGCCTTTTCGAAATCCTGGAGAGGACGATATATCTTGGATTGACGTATAGTGCGGCTTGTCAGATATATTGGGTCATATGGTATTTTCCCGTTCTCTCCCTCGATCGAGATATCCTCTGTTTCGCCCAAGAAAGATTGATTGAATCATCAACAATTTGGAGCGTGAAATTCAATTAGATCCATTTTATTTTTGGGGGGATCTAGATTAATATTATCAAATAATTTATGGTTGGCTTAGTTGGATCAATAAAATGAAGTATACAGGCTCCGTTTATAAAAAACCCAATTGGTAATATATGATTACTATATTGTATCATAAATGATTTTATTTATAAATAGAAATAGGAGTGATCTCAAACTGTTAATCAATCGAGTAATAGGATGAATACGTCGAATATTTGGTGAAGACATGAAATAAATAAAAAAAGGAAGTTGTAGTAAAAAGAAGTGGTATTGGGGGCATTTGTCCTATATGTGCAAATCGAAGTCGATCGGATCTTTACCCGGAGTAGAGCATAAACCTAAAAAAATTAAGAAGGCCCATTTAGAAACAAGAAAATGACATCGTGATTTGGATCGGATCTCGATGAGACAATACATCAATGATAAGTTAGTTCGATAAGTTTAATGAATTCTTTTTTTTTTTTATTTTATATATATTTATATATATTATATGGAAGGGTCAAAACTCATCTTTCTTGAAAAATCGAAGAAAAAGCCCCCTCGTTTTAGAAAGAGCTTGCTATGAAAAAAAAGAGGGCTGGAATCTACACATTGATTCTTTTTCGCGATTTTTTTTAGAACCGTATGCATCAAAAGGTGCATGTACGGTTCCTGAGGGATACAATTTTATCCTAATCAACCGACTTTATCGAGAAAGATTACTTTTTTTAGGCCAAGAGGTTGAGAGCGAGATCTCGAATCAACTTATTGGTCTTATGATATATCTCAGTATAGAGGATGAAAACAAAGATCTGTATTTTTTTATAAATTCTCCTGGCGGATGGGTACTACCCGGAATAGCTATTTATGATACTATGCAATTTGTGCCACCAGAGGTACATACAATATGCCTGGGATTAGCCGCTTCAATGGGATCTTTTATCCTGGTCGGAGGAACAATTACCAAACGTCTAGCATTCCCTCACGCTTGGCGCCAATGAGTTTTTTATTTGATAGAAAAAAGCAGACTATGCCTTCGCCATATGAAATATGAATATTAAGTAATAATAGCATGGCACTTCGAATTCGATATGAGAAAATTCTTTATTGTTTTTTTTTTTTCAAAACATTAGATTATGTATCGAAAGAGAAGTATGAGATAAAGGGTATTTCCGATTTTATCTTATCTATCGGGGGTCCGTTTCAGCGTCACAAACTTTTTGTTTTCACACCAGAAGGCTCTTAACAATCTTTATGTTATGAAAGGATACGAAAATAAAAAATAATCTTATTTGGTTCTTATTTTATTTGATCAGATCAAAAAGAAACTTTGGGATTGCTGAATCATAGAGGAAATAAATATATAACGTAACGGAGCCATCATAGTATTTTTTAACTTCTCCGAAAGGAAGGGTGGTAATTGGATCATTTACCGATCTGGATCTGACAGATCCTACATTTTTCGATGGCAGGTAAAAGTCAATTCCATTGTAGAGCCGTATGCAATTCGCAAAAGATGCCTGTACGGTTGTTCAATTCTATCTTTTTTTCTTGTTATTCTTTATCTCTTCTCTTCGACTCATCATACGAGATAGAGAAATCATTTATTATGTTATATCATCAGGGTAATGATCCATCAACCGGCTGCCGCTTTTTATGAGGCACAAGCCGGAGAATTTGTCATGGAAGCGGAAGAACTACTGAAACTGCGCGAAATCATCACAAAGGTTTATGTACAAAGAACGGGCAAACCCTTATGGGTTGTATCCGAAGACCTGGAAAGGGATGTTTTTATGTCAGCAACAGAAGCCCAAACTCATGGAATTGTTGATCTTGTAGCGGTTCAATGAAAAAAGAAAGGATTTCGTGCAAATCCGTGATTTGAGATCTTCTTACCGGGTTTCATTTTCATTAAATTAAATAAAATGGGGGTAATTCATAATCATCCGGTTAGGATCGATCTAAACCAGTACATTATGTATATGATTCAGCATGCCAACTATTAAACAACTTATTAGAAACACAAGACAGCCAATCAGAAATGTCACGAAATCCCCCGCTCTTCGGGGGTGTCCTCAGCGCCGAGGAACATGTACTAGGGTGTATGTGCGACTCGTTCAGATCATGGACTGGGACGAAAAACAACTTTTCCAGTATCAATGATCAGTACCAGTGAATAGAATGGAAGAACTCCATTCACTATCTAAACTAAAAAAAAAAAGATCTATCATATTCCCCTATTGTGTATTGTGTATGAAATTTATGGTTTCCGTCGGTGCAAATACAATCACCTAAATTTAAGATAATAAGCAATTCCCCATTGGCAAAAGGGTTATCCATTAAGCGGGGAAAATCAGCAGAAAGATTAGGCTCCCACTCTTGCAAGAACGGACTAACAGGGTCAGCTACTTAGCTAACCTTCATAATTAAATACCGTTACTGTATAGGTAGATCTCATTGTGAAAGACCTATTACTGGATAATTCATGGGTAGAGCCAAAGAGTGTGAACTGTACAAGTTACCAATAAGATTTATTAAATGAAGGAAGGAGCTCCGGTGTATAGAAAGGACCTCACCGTTTAAGAAGTAACCATAGAAACGATGGAACCCACTATTTCTTTATCCATTTAATTTCAAATTGACTACTTTTTTAGTTAATTTACTATGTTTTTGATACCTAGTATCAATACTATTTCTTATTTCGAGGTGAAATGCATAGAAAAAAGAAAAAAAAAATCGTGGTCGGGAAGGTTATAGTAGCAAAAGCCATTGGAATTTTTATTTTATACATTGGAAGAATCCGCTTTGTTATTAATAGACCAGGAAAGGGTACAAGGATAACTGAAAGAAAGGAAATCAATTAGTTATTCATCAAAGTTTCATTTATTCAATGACCAGAACTAGACGAGGATATATAGCTCGTAGACGTAGAACAAAAATTCGTTTATTTACATCAAGCTTTCGAGGAGCTCATTCAAGACTTACTCGAACTATTACTCAACAGAAAATCAGAGCTTTGGTTTCGACTCATCGGGATAGAGATCGGCAAAAGAGAGATTTTCGTCGTTTGTGGATCACTCGGATAAATGCAGTAATTCACGAGAATGGGGCATCCTATAGTTATAGTAGATTTATACACGATCTGTACAAGAGGCAGTTACTTCTTAATCGTAAAATACTTGCACAAATAGCTATATCCAATAGGAATTGTCTTTATATGATTTCCAATGAGATCATAAAATAAAGAGATTGTAAAGAATTCACCGGAATGATTTAATGATTTAAATAAATGGAGTTCCCCGGAGAATGAACTCCGGGAAGGTAGATTCTAAATTAGTATGATAAAATATGATAAAGTCGTCAAAATGAAGGAATATGTTCAATAAAAAAAAAGGATTTCTTCTTCTTCCCCGATTATTTTTGTTTCTTACAACACAACAATCAAATCTCGATTCTTAGATTTTTCGAACAAAACATCAAATCCGCGTTTGAGTTCGAATTGGAATTTCGATTCAATTGAAGAGTAAGCCTATTTATTTCTGGTTCTAAGACCAGTAGTTCTAGCGGTCGACTCGGTTCTTTCAAATTGTTTCTCATTATTAAGAAAAGGTAACGAAGATAAAATACGAGCTTGTTTTATAGCAATAGTAATTAATCGTTGTTGTTTCAAAGTCAATCTATTCACTCGTCTAGATAATATTTTTCCTTGTTCACTAATAAATCGACTAATTAAACTCATGTTTCTATAATCAATTCGATCCCCCGATTGGATCGGGGGCAAACGCCTACGAAAAGATCGCTTGGATTTAAGAAAAGGTCGCTTGGATTTATCCATGGTTTGTTTATTCCTTATCCCGAAAATCCTATTTCGTTCGGATCAAAAATGAATTAGAATTCAGAAATAGGATTTGGTTTATTTCTATTTAAATATATGTTATATATATTATATAATATTATATACTATATTATTTTACTATATTATTTTTACTGTTCCTTGGAAGGGTGACACACAGGCCCTCGGTTCGATCTATTTTTTTATCTCCCCATGAATCGTATGTTTATAACAATAGGGACAGAATTTTTGCAATTCCAATCGACCGGGCGTATTGTGTCGATTTTTTTCAGTAATATATCTGGAAATGCCTGTTGATTCCTTATTAACACCGCCTCGTACACAACTAGTACATTCCAAAAGAACCCTTATTCGGGCATCTTTACTCTTGGCCATGAACCTCCTTTGTTTTTTTTTTATTCATTCAAGTCTTCTATTTTCGATCCGAAGAAAGTAAGGAAAAAAAATAGAAGTTGCTAACTCAAAATCCAATTATGATATGAAGGATTTCGTTGTAATCAATATCAATAGAGTAATAGTAAATAATAAGTAATACAATGATTTCTAACTATAACTATATTTCTAATCGCAGTACAGTATTTAATTTAAGGATCTTGTATGATACTCTTGCACTAGACCAACATTTACATTTACGTTTTCCCTCTATTCTTAATTTGATTCGAGTCTGAACCCGAGTTTCGCTGAGGTTAAATCCACTTTTATTCTTTCTCTTACTCCTCCCTTATAAAATTCTAAAAAAGAGAAAAAAAGAGGAGGGGGAAAGGAATTAGTCACAGATATTTGATTGTATCTCTAATATTCTTCACCCCTTCTCATGTTAATTAAAAAAAGGGAATGTCAACGCATCCGGGAATAAACGATTAATCTCTATCAATAGACCTGCTAAGGACCCGAACCATATAGTACTTAGTACCGGTGCCGTGGAAAGATATGTTTTTAGATCTCGCATTTAAAATCCTCCTTATTTATTGTAATACATAATGGTAATACATATATGATCAGATGCATATGGACCACTTGTATTTGTACACAGAATTCCCGATTCAAATTGAAGATTCGCTAGATAAGATTTTCTTTTTCTTAAAACATAAAAAGAAGTTTCTTTACTCCTGAGCATTCCCCAAAAATATTCATTTATTTTTTATTTCATTTTTAGGGTGGGTTTCATATTTTATATGTATATAAGTCTTTTATTATTATATGTTAATATATAATAATATGATAAAAAAAAAAAGAAGAAATGGGAAGAAAAATTGTGTATATCAATGGAGGAAATAAGGATGTGGAAAACAAAACAGGTATTCTCTACAATGACACTGTAGACCAATTGAAAGGGATGTAGCGCAGCTTGGTAGCGCGTTTGTTTTGGGTACAAAATGTCACGGGTTCAAATCCTGTCATCCCTACCTATTACTTCTCCTCTGAGCAGTAACGAAGAATCAATTGAGATCAATTAAAATTGGATATACATAATTTTTCATTTTATGATACTATAATAGTATATGCATACAAGATGTGTTGGAGTTACAAAAAGAATCCTTTTCTTTATAGTCTTATCTATTGTGATAAGAAAACGCTCTTAGTTCAGTTTGGTAGAACGTGGGTCTCCAAAACCCAATGTCGTAGGTTCAAATCCTACAGAGCGTGATTCCGTTTTTGTTAGTTGGAATTACACTGAACTAACTTCACTAACTTGAACAGCAATCTGAATTTGACCTCCTGTGGATTAAAGAATAAAGAAAAGAGGAGGTCAATCAAAAAAAGAGATGTTAATTAATCAAAGGTCCAACTGATCACCACGTCTGTATTGTAAATATGCAGTTACGAATAATCCAGCCAAAGTAATAGGAATTAGACCTAAGACGATTCCAAATAGAAAAACTTCAATCATTTCATTTCAATTTGTTTGAAAAGGGGAAAAGAGAGGTAATATCTATCCCTAAATCTTAATCCGAATTGCCCATGAATCGCAATGACCAAGAATTGGCAATTGACACGGTAAGGAACTCATAGAATACATGGAATCTCACGGAAAGGTTTCTCTTTATGAATTGTTTATTCGATTAATTTCAAATAAGTCGTATCTTGCTTAGACCAATAAATAGGACTGAGGTTATAGTTGAAGCCGCTAGTAGAAAACCGAAATAACTAGTTATAGTAGGCATGAAGGAGCTAAATGAAATATGTTCTTTATTATACATATGTTTATAAAGCACTTACCTAAGTTTCCATTTTTGCGAGATACGAGGATAAACAAAAATACCAATTGAAAGAATAAGTTAAATTAAAAGTTTTTGATTCATCAATCAATTATTATAGGCGGCACTAACAAAGATAGAGTGACAGAGGTATAAAAAGAAATCGATTCATTATCTGTGGCATCTACCCATACCGTGATTCCGAATCAACAGATTCATTGAGCAACTCTTGAGTAAACTAATAATAAAATAAGAACTGTGCCGTGTAACTTCATTCAAAAATGAAACTTTCTTTGCGTCACTATGAAACAAAATTAGAAAATCATTTCTATTTTGATCATTTCTTTTTTAATTGTATCGAATACATTTTATATTTTGGAACGAAGAGTGCCCTTATAACAATAAAATCTTTTCTTTTACTTTTTACTTTAATTTTAACTCATTAGATTCAATAGTAGGTTCATTCACATAGTATCTCGAATGAGAAAAAAAAAAAGATATCGCACGATCAGATCACTCGAAAAAATAAAATCTGTATTTTGGTTCAATTAGATTCTAAAAAATTCCTATTATCTTTTCCTTTATAGGTTCCACATTTTGTCTTTCCATATTATAACTTCTAGTTAGGTAGTTAGGTCAAGAAAGAACCCTTAGATCTAATACAACAATGCGTGCTTCGCGAATATTGA